TTGGTTAATTCATTTTTTTGTAAATGTGCTGTATCAGTCTCAATCTCATTTGATTCGATGGAGGAGGGGGGCCAACTTTTTATATTTCTACATCTAGGATCTGACCCGTATCGTTGATAATAATAGGAACTGAACCATTATGGCAAAAAAAAGTTTGATTCAGAGGGAGAGAAAGAGGCAGAAATTGGAACAGAAATATCATTTGATTCGTCGAGCTTCAAAAGAAGAAATAAGCAAAGTTTCGTCGTTGAGTGATAAATGGGAAATTCATGGAAAATTGCAATCCCCACCACGTAATAGTGCACCTACACGTCTTCGTCGACGTTGTTTTTCGACCGGAAGACCTAGAGCTAACTATCGAGACTTTGGGCTGTCCGGACATATACTTCGCGAAAGGGTTCATGCATGTTTGTTGCCGGGGGCAACAAGATCGTGTTGGTAAGGATCAACATATCCTTTCTTCATATTTCTATCGATCTCTATATCAACGATCATAGAGGAACCCCTTGACATTTCTGTATAAATGGGCTATTCTATTTATACAGAATATGGCAGGGGGGGGATACATCAAATTTTGGTTTGTCCATTCGTTTTCAGTTCTTCAGCGCGGGGTAGAGCAGTCTGGCTAGCTCACGAGGCTCATAACCTTGAGGTCACGGGTTCAAATCCCGTCCCCGCTACATCCTTTTTTCTGTCAAGAATCCCTTTTTCGACGTGAATCCGTTATCTAGTCCTTAGTCATTAAGGACTTTTTTGTTTTGGGATAGGAGGAAAGATAGAACCACTACATTATCGCGGTCAACTATACCAAATTGCATATCATAGTACATTACTTTACCCGGGCGGATAGCGGGGATCGAACCCGCATCTTCTCCTTGGCAAAGAGAAATTTTACCATTCGACCATATCCGCGTTTTCTTCGTTCCCGATACACACGCATATGTCCACACATATATGATATATCATATATGTGTCTGGATCTTATTTGTACAGAATCTGATACTCCCGAAGATTCTAATTACTATTAGATTCGTCCTTTTTTCCCGCTCAAGAAGTGACTTTTGCCCCCTCCCCCGGATTCCTTCGGGTTGTGAGACACACGAAAATTCACTATGAGTCCCAAAAATTCAAAAAAAAAAAAAAAAAAACAAAAAAAAAATGGGAGGGAGGTGTCAAGTTTTTGATCCGGGAAATATCAAATAGGTTCAGGAGATGAGAGAATTAAGGATAGCTACCAGAAAGACTAAGACAATCCATAATGATGTACCAGAAAATACAATATTTTTGTTGCTTGACCAACCATCAGAAGAAGCAAATACAACAGGTACGCTAATCAGTAAAATTGATGAAGTAGCAATTAATGCAAAAACAGCCAATTGGAAAGCAATAGTCATACTCGTAATCCTCCAAGTTACCGACAAAGGAAACTATACCATTTGATCCCACTCTCAGTCAAAATTGGAATAAAAAATTCCTCACGGAAGGATTTGATTTGACAACGAATCCATTGATTCTTTTGAACTTATTCCTACTTTCTTTTTATTCGGACATGGAGTTGAGGGAAAATGTGAATTGACTTCACAAATGGGCATGCTGGATCATGCATTTATCTATATAGACAAATAGATACATCGAAATATAGATTTGCAACCGGGATGTTTCTACAGATACTGGTGGTATCAACTCATATGGCCATGTTCTGTTCGGGGGAATAAAATAGAGATTGTCTCTTGGAGAGATGGCTGAGCGGTTGATAGCTCCGGTCTTGAAAACCGGTATAGTTACAGAAAACTATCGAGGGTTCGAATCCCTCTCTCTCCTTTTTTTGCTTGTTGAATAGATTGGTTTCTTTATTGGTTCGTCCTAGACCGGTGTTATGTCATAAAGGGGAATGGCCCGGCTAGGTGGGATAGCCGGGCCAGAAAAAGAAATTTAAATAAATATCGAAACTCAATAAATATTTAAAAAATATAAATAGATATGGGTGGAAAAAGGAATACTTTTTTAAGTAGGGACCGATCCTAATATGTAGGATGGAATCAAGCGGATTCCTACTTCATACATTTGATTCCCTGTCTCAGTTAAGAGGGGTCATGGAAAGAACAGGTTCAAAATCACGATCGATTCCCTTTTCAAATCCTGCTGCAGCCGCGCGGGCCCTTCCTGCGTGCCACAAATGACCCACGAATAGGAAGAATCCTAGAACAAAATGAGAGGTAGCTAACCAACTTCTAGGAGAGACATAATTAACTGCATTGATCTCGGTAGCTACGCCACCCACGGAATTTAAAGAACCTAAAGGGGCATGAGTCATATATTCCGCCGAGCGTCGTTCTTGCCAAGGTTGTATGTCTTTTTTTAGCCTACTCAAATCCAAACCATTTGGACCCCTTAGAGGTTCTAACCAGGGAGCACGGAGATCCCAAAACCGCATAGTTTCTCCTCCGAAAATGACCTCTCCGGTCGGAGAACGCATTAGATATTTACCCAAACCAGTAGG